ACGAAATCCCCAGTATTTTCATTTTCGACCGCTACAAGATCAACAATGCCATGAGCTTGGGCTTCTGTTGCTGACATAAAAACATCCCTTTCCATATCCTCGGATACAACCCATAAAGGGTTGCCCGTTCTTTGTACATAAACCTTTGTTAGGGTTTCGCGAAGTTTCAGTAGTTCTTCCGCTTCCAGGATAAATTCCCCTGCTTGCGCCTCATAAAAAGAACTAGCAGGTTGGTGAATCATAACCCTGATGATATTGATATAACATCATGAACGGTTCTTCTATCTCGCATGATTGGGCTAAACTAAAGTAGGGGATAAAAAAATAACAAGAAAAAAAATAAAATAGAATTGAACAACCGTACAGGCATCTTTTGTTCATTGCATACGGCTCTGCAATGGAATTGACTTTTTCTTCTCTTCTATTCTATCGAAGAAAGAAATGGAATCCATCTAATCCAGATCGTTGAATGATCCATTTACCACCCTTCCTTTCGTAGAAGTAAAAAAGAATACTATGGTGGTTCTGTTACTTTATATATTTATCTCGTCTGTGATTTAGCAATCCCAAAGTTTCTTTTTGATACGATCAAATAAGTAAAAAATGATCTTTTTTTTTTCATTTTCGTACTCTTTCTTTCATAGCATAAGTATCAGAAAGAGACTTCTGGTGTGGAAGAAAAATGGTTTGTGACGCTGAAATGTACTCCCGACACATAAGATCAAATCGGAAATAACCCTTATTTCATACTACTATCTCGATACAAAATCTCATGTTATGAAAAAACAATAATGGTTTGTTCATATCGAACTCGAAGTGCCATGCTATTATTACTTATAATTTTCTTTTATAATCAATATGGCGAAGGCATAGTCTTCTTTTTTTTTCAATCAAATAAAAACTCATTGGCGCCAAGCGTGAGGGAATGCTAGACGTTTGGTAATTTCTCCTCCGACCAGAAGAAAAGATCCCATTGACGCGGCTAATCCCATGCATACTGTATGCACATCAGGTGGCACAAATTGCATAGTATCATAAATGGCTATTCCTGGTATTACCCATCCGCCGGGAGAGTTTATAAACAAATAAAGATCCCTAGTATCATCTTCTATACTGAGATATACCATGAGACCAACAAGTTGATTCGAGATCTCGCTATCAACCTCTTGGCCTAAAAAAAGTAATCTTTCTCGATAAAGTCGGTTGATTAGGACAAAATTGTATCTCTTAGGACAAAATTGCATCCCTTAGGAACCGTACGTGCACCTTTGGATGCATACGGTTCAAAAAAAATTGCGAAAAAAAAAAAAAGAATCAATGTGTCGATTCCTGTTTTATTTCTTTTTTTTTTATGTAACAGGTTTTTTTAATGAAAGGTCTTCTATTAAAAAAAACGAGATGAGTTTTGGCTCCCTTCCCTCTAAAAAAAAAAAGAGATTACTGAACTTATTAAACTAACCTATCATTGATGTATTGTTTCATCGATATTAAAATCACGATGTCATTGTCTTGTTCCTGAATGGGCCCTTTCAATTCTTTTAGGTTCATGGTCTACCCCGGGAAAAGATCTGTCCGAATTCTATTTGCACATATAGTACAAATGGTCTCAGTACCATTTTTTTGTTATGACTTCTTTTTTTTTATTAATTTCGTGTCTTGCTTTCCCAAAACTATTTGATGTATTCATCATACTATTCCGTTGGTCGGCAATTTGGGATCACTACTATTTTATTTGGGATCACTACTATAGTAATAGTAGGTATAAAGTAATAGTAGGTATAAGAATCATTTATGATACAAGTGGTAATCATACATATATTATATTAACAATTTGTTATTAACAATTTGTTATCGATTTGGTATTTTCTGAACGGAGCCTGGATACTTTATTTTATCAGTCCAAGTAAACCATAAATTCTTCTAAATTGATAATATTGATCCCCAATATAAAATAAATTGATCTAATTGCACTTCACGCTCCGAATGATTGATTGATGCTTCACTCAATACAATATCTCTTGGGCGAAACAGAGGATATCTCGATCAGGGGAGAGAACGGGTAAATCCCATATGACCCAATATGTCTGACAAGTCGCACTATACGTCAACCCAAACCGCATCTTCCTCTCCAGGACTCCGAAAAGGTACTTTTGGAACACCAATGGGCATTAAATTAAAGAAAAAAATTTAGTACTATACTTCACTTTAATATGGAAACGTAACAATCAATGGTTTATTGTCTTCATCCCTTTTTTCTCTTTATTCTATTTGATACATAGATTGGAAAGTTTATAGAGTAAGACAGAATGAATAAAGAAAAAATTTGAACGAAGAAATCGATCGTTCGAATGATAAACAAGTATCTATCCATTCGTTCCCCAAAAATGGGACCAATCCTCCCATTGCGTATTGGTACTTATCGGGTATAGAATAGATCTGCTTCTCTTTGTTCTTACGAACAAAATTGTTCCATTATTTTCAATGGAATAAATATTAATCCTTTCTGATACAGAATCTACTGAAAAGGTTAGGTACATAGTATATATAGTCTTTTCCAATGCGATAAAATAAAGTGACATAGTGTCTATTTTTCTTTGATAAAGAGGTATTTCCATGGGTTTGCCTTGGTATCGTGTTCATACTGTCGTATTGAATGATCCCGGTCGATTGCTTTCTGTTCATATAATGCATACAGCTCTAGTTTCTGGTTGGGCTGGTTCGATGGCTTTATACGAATTAGCGGTTTTTGATCCCTCTGATCCTGTTCTTGATCCAATGTGGAGACAAGGTATGTTCGTTATACCCTTCATGACTCGTTTAGGAATAACCAATTCGTGGGGTGGTTGGAGTATTTCAGGAGGAACTATAACAAATCCGGGTATTTGGAGTTATGAAGGTGTGGCAGGGGCACATATAGTGTTTTCCGGCTTGTGCTTCTTGGCAGCTATCTGGCATTGGGTATATTGGGACCTAGAAATATTCTGTGATGAACGTACGGGAAAACCTTCTTTGGATTTGCCCAAGATCTTTGGAATTCATTTATTTCTCTCAGGGGTAGCTTGCTTTGGCTTTGGCGCATTTCATGTAACAGGTTTGTATGGTCCTGGAATATGGGTGTCCGACCCTTATGGACTAACTGGAAAAGTACAATCTGTAAATCCAGCGTGGGGCGCGGAAGGTTTTGATCCTTTTGTTCCGGGAGGAATAGCCTCTCATCATATTGCAGCGGGTACATTGGGCATATTAGCAGGCCTATTCCATCTTAGTGTCCGTCCGCCTCAACGTCTATACAAAGGATTACGTATGGGCAATATTGAAACTGTACTTTCCAGTAGTATCGCTGCTGTTTTTTTTGCAGCTTTTGTTGTTGCTGGAACTATGTGGTATGGTTCAGCAACTACCCCAATCGAATTATTTGGTCCTACTCGTTATCAGTGGGATCAGGGATACTTTCAGCAAGAAATATATCGAAGAGTTAGTGCCGGGCTAGCCGAAAATCTTAGTTTATCGGAAGCTTGGTCTAAAATTCCCGAAAAATTAGCTTTTTATGATTATATTGGTAATAATCCGGCAAAAGGGGGATTATTCAGAGCAGGCTCAATGGACAATGGGGATGGAATTGCTGTTGGATGGTTAGGACACCCCGTCTTTAGAGATAAAGAAGGGCGCGAGCTTTTTGTACGTCGTATGCCTACTTTTTTTGAAACATTTCCGGTAGTTTTGGTAGATGAAGACGGAATTGTGAGAGCTGATGTTCCTTTTAGAAGGGCAGAATCAAAGTATAGTGTTGACCAAGTAGGTGTTACTGTTGAGTTCTATGGTGGCGAACTTAATGGAGTAAGTTATTCTGATCCTGCTACTGTGAAAAAATATGCTAGACGTGCCCAATTAGGTGAAATTTTTGAATTAGATCGGGCTACTTTGAAATCCGATGGTGTTTTTCGTAGCAGTCCAAGGGGTTGGTTCACTTTTGGGCATGCTACGTTTGCTTTGCTCTTCTTTTTCGGACACATTTGGCATGGCGCTAGAACCTTGTTCAGAGATGTTTTTGCTGGTATTGATCCAGATTTGGATGCTCAAGTGGAATTTGGAACATTCCAAAAAATTGGAGATCCAACTACAAGGAGACAAGTAGTCTGATACGACATTGTTGTGGTATCTTTCGCCTCTATTTTTTTTTGATTTGACATCGGGTATCAGAGAAATCTTGACTTGAATCACCATTTTTTCTTTGACTTTTTTCTTTCTTTATATGATATGGTAAATGATCCCAAATGAATAGGTGTGGAAGCTATAATTGTAAACCACGATCGAATCCATGGAAGCATTGGTTTATACATTCCTTTTAGTCTCGACTTTAGGGATAATTTTTTTCGCTATCTTTTTTCGAGAACCGCCTAAGGTTCCGACTAAAAAAATGAAATAACTTTATAATTTAATTGAAGTAATGAGCCTCCCAATATGGGAGGCTCATTACTTCAACTAGTCCCCGTGTTCTTCGAATGGATCTCTTAGTTGTTGAGAGGGTTGCCCAAAAGCGGTATATAAGGCGTACCCAGTAAAGCTTACAAGTAAACCAGATATGGAGATGGCGACTAGGGTTGCTGTTTCCATTTTTAGATAATTTCAAGATCACAATGGATCTACGATAAGATCGTTTATTTACAACTACACCGGAATAGTATACAAAGTCAACAGATCTCAACCAATCGTTAAATAGGATTTATGGCTACACAAACCGTTGAGGATAGTTCTAGATCTGGGCCAAGACGAACTACTGTAGGGGATTTATTGAAACCATTGAATTCGGAATATGGTAAAGTAGCTCCGGGATGGGGGACTACGCCACTTATGGGGGTCACAATGGCTCTATTTGCGATATTCCTATCTATTATTTTGGAAATTTATAATTCTTCCGTTTTACTGGATGGAATTTCAATGAGTTAGGTTTATAAGAACTATGAAGTCCTAGTCTTTCAATCAAAGAAAAAATTACTTTA